TAGAAAAAGATTCTATAAAAGCAATGATAAATAGATACTAATAGAGCAAGAAAAGAAGGAAATAAAAAAACATAGTATAGAAAAGATATCCAAAATGATATAGAAATCACTATCCTACCCTTAGTTTTTATTTCCTTAATTTAATTGAATTTCGTTTGATTAGGGCAAAGTTCCTTAAAAACCTCTGCCTTTTTTAAAATATCCTGAACAGTTCCTGTAGGCTGAGCACCTTTTTCAAGGAAATAGAGAATAGCAGGAACGTTTAAATAAGTTTGATTCTTGATCGGATCATAAAAACCCACTTTCCGAAGATCTCTTCCTTCTCTTCGGGATCGAACATCAATTGCAACGATTCGATAGACGGCTCATCGGGATAGATGTAAAAAGAACCCCCCCCTAGAACCGTATAGGAAGTTTTCTCCTCGTACGGCTCGAGAAAAAATGATTCGAAGTTTTGTCTATGGATAAAATTATAATAAATAGTAAAGGAATCCGTAAAAGAAATTAGCCTATAATTTAACTGATAGTCATTTTTATTTAGCTTCCTTCCTGAAAACTAAAAAATCATTTGTACTCATAACTCAAGTTCAATAATTATCAAATATATTAAAGAAAATTAAGATATTTTTTTATTGAGTGGTCTTTAACCCCCCCTTTTTGTCTCGTTGAAAATCTATTTGGATTCTTTATTCGGATCTGTGAGACAATTGAAGCGGTGTTTCCTTGTTCTGGGATCCTTTATCTTTGTTTTAAATCATTGGGTTTAGACATTACTTCGGTGCTTCTTAATCCTTTCAAAATGGTAGCAACATACCCCTTTTGTGATTTCTTTCTATCAAAGAATCATACCGACGGTTGATTCGTGCGCGATACACTGTGGATCGAAAAAGTTTTTGCGGTTCCAACAATTTTTTTTGAATTGAAAATTTGCTCGAATCGGATCCTTTCGATTTCTATATCGAAGATAGACTTACGAAGTTGTTCCAATTTATTGATTGGCATTAACCCTAGATCGTTGCCCCTGAGAAATTAATAAAGACTTTCTACTCGAGCTCCATCATGAACTATTTACATTACAACCCAATAAAAAAAGAAGGGTTCTAGTAGAATAGAACAAACGACGTCGAGCCAAGAGCACCTTCATTCCTATATAAAATAAAATGGTGGATGTAAGAATAAGAATCCACACCGGATCGTGTCCTTCAAGTCGCACGTTGCTTTCTACCACATCGTTTTAAACGAAGTTTTACCATAACATTCCTCTAATTTGGAACCAGTATGGAATTGATTCAATTATGGAATCATGAATAGTCATTGGTTCGGTCGGTACAGAGACATAGTCATTTATATTTTTTCTTAACTACATAGATAATAAAACATAGATAATCAAGATTTTTCTGAAGAAATCTTAGCAAGACCCGGGCTTTTTTTGTATGAACGGAACTTTTTTCTATAAATCTCTATATCAAAAAAATATCTAACAGAAATATCCAGAAATCAAAATATAGAAATAACATAACTAACAGAAATAACACGAATAAATAAATTCTATTTGACTCTGCCTGTTCAAGTGACTCAATAAGATAGACTGACCCATTTCCAACTTCCCAAAGATTCAACCCATAAGGAATCATTACAAATCTTGATAATTGAAAAAGTTTCCTACTTCGACATCATTATTTATCATTATTTGAGTCAAGTTTGACTTTTACAGTTTTTACAGTAAAGGCTACATTTGATTATCATAAGAAAGAAAAATCTCTGTTTCTTTTCGAATAGAATTGTCAATGATTTAAAGCAAATAAGCTAAATAGATCGAACAATAAAAAGAAATATCATTGTTAAATATTTCAATTTGAATATTTTAGGGATGCAAATTCTTTTTCACAAAAATAGAAAGACTATTGTCACTGAAATAGGATAACAATACATACCTACAATACATACCTACAATACATACCTACAATACATACCTACAATACATACCTATAGGCTAAGCACTTCCTCGTTTTATATGTATTTTCATATTTTGTTTAACCTGAGGTTAAGTAATCTTTCTGCAACTGTGATCTATGTCCCATCTTATCTTTATCTGGATCACAAAAGGATTCAGTTACATTTGCATGTCATTTGAACTCGATTTAGTTCAGTTTGTGAAAAACGGAGATATGATTCCGAAAAGAATCATTCAAAATCAAAAAATAAAAAAGAATAATATTTTATCCAATATTAGACCTTGAAACAGAACCTTGTTGAACAAAAAAGATGTATTCGGATACAATGCATATGCTCTGGGACGGAAGGATTCGAACCTCCGAATAGCGGGACCAAAACCCGTTGCCTTACCACTTGGCTACGCCCCATTTCTATTTTTATTGGACACTAATACTAATAAAGAATAATATTGGTATTAAGTGTTCGTCAATTCCAGTCCAACTATCTATAGAAAATCTTTATTCTTTATTCTTCTTTATAGAATATATTATAGATTCGTGCTAGGATTTTGACATGTGTATATCTAGAATTCAACTGAATTTATTGATCATTACATATAATTCAATTAAGATATTGTATGAAAGTATGATTTCTTCTATTCTCCTTTGAGAATTGGAGGATTTTTGATTGAGCGGAAAAAGAAGGATTTTTTTGTCTACCTTACTTTCTTCATTTTTCCTTATATCAATAACTCAATCAAAATGCAATTATCTCGACGAACAAAATGTCTGTTATGCTTAATATCTTTAGTTTGATCTGTCTTAATTCTGCCCTTTATCCGAGTAGTCTTTTCTTCGCCAAATTGCCCGAAGCCTATGCTTTTTTGAACCCAATCGTAGATTTTATGCCAGTCATACCCCTGTTCTTTTTTCTTTTGGCCTTTGTTTGGCAAGCTGCTGTAAGTTTTCGATAAGATCTTGAATACTATCCTAGAAAATTCATCTTTATTCGAGAAAAATTATAACAATTGATAAGATCAAATAAGTCTGGGAGTATGAACCTTCAATTCAAACATTGAAATTCTTGGATAGCCGCAATTTGGCTCGCCCCATTTCCCGATTCTAATCCCTTTTCCGGCGAAAGACCTTATTAGGTTAGGGTCCCTTAGAATATCTAATTGTGGGTATGAAAGTGATTTGTGGTAATCAAAGACTCTTATTACAAATTTCAACTTCATTTGAATTTCTGAACATTCTTTTCTATTTCTAGAATTCATTTCTTGGTGTCAAAATAGGATATGTGATATAAAAATGGAGGATCTATTATCTTTTCTCGTTTTTCTTTTTCAAAAAATGATCTTGGAGGTTGTGTAATGCTTACTCTCAAACTTTTCGTTTACACAGTAGTAATATTCTTTGTTTCTCTCTTCATCTTTGGATTCCTATCCAATGATCCAGGACGTAATCCTGGACGTGAAGAATAAAATAAAAATTTTGTTTTTCTTGCTTTATTTTACAATTTTCTTAAGATTTGATTTTATATATTCCATACGTTTAACTAGGAAAAAATCAAAAGGGGTTTGCGAAATTTGAAAGAAAAAAATAGAAAGTCATCAACGGAAACGGAAAGAGAGGGATTCGAACCCTCGGTACGAATAACTCGTACAACGGATTAGCAATCCGCCGCTTTCGTCCACTCAGCCATCTCTCCCAATTGAAAAAGATAATTACTATGTTACATTACATATCAAGTATGTTACATTACATATCAAGTAAGGATTAAAGAAAGTATTTCTTTCCCATTCTTTATCGTTATTGTATAATTAATAATTCCATTTAGATGCTCGAAAGATCCAAATAGAAAGATAAATAAAGAAGACCTTCTTGCTTTTATTTTGTTCGAAGTGCCTTTTGGGCCTGGCCCGGTCAATACCCAGCCGGGCCTTTTTTTGTTCCAACGAATTCCCTTTATTTATAGGTATAGGAAACATACTCCAAAAAAGATACCCAATTTGGTATCTGTATAAGAATTTCCATTGTGGGGTTTACATATACTTATCATTTTTGTTATAATGGAAATTGAGAAGGATTTTTGATTCAAAAGAATCAATTAAGTATGTTTTGTAGTTTCTTATGTCATTAGGCAAACCCCATTTTAGATTCAAATCTAAGAATCGTGCAGGAATTCTCAGTCAACGAATAGCTAATGGTTCCCATTTGTCATAAATTTTGGCTTTTTTCTTTGATTTTTCAATAGAAAAGTGAGGGGAAGTTTTTCGGCATTGTATGTTTTGAGATACTATACAATCAATCGAAGGGGTGGATCAAATACAATCAAAAGGGGAAAAGGGTTTCTTTTAGAATTTTTATAAATTTAGAATTTAGAAAAAGGATTAAATTGAAAAAGGGATGCAAGTACAATAAACTAAAATTTAGTAATCCAACCCGGAAAATTTTATCCTATTGTGTATCGTTTTGGCGGCATGGCCGAGTGGTAAGGCGGGGGACTGCAAATCCTTTTTCCCCAGTTCAAATCCGGGTGCCGCCTCATCAACAAACGAATCAAAATCTCTTATCTGCTGATATAAATCACCCAAATTTTCCCCAGCAGAACAGAATAAGGGGATTGTTGATACTTGGTTGATTCTAAACATCTGTTCTGGGGATTTTGTAAAAGATTGGAAATCTTTCAATCTAAAATTCAAAGAAAGATTATATTATAATGGTCGAAGAAAGACTTCCCGATTCCCTTCTACTGCTAATGTAATGTCTACTGATTGGGTCTTGAATTTCATTGGCATAGCCGGCGGCTAACTAGTTGTGGAAAGTCCTTTATGTAATCTACATATATAGACTCGCAAGAATCTCTGAGTGGTTAGGCATTCAATCACTATTAGATTGGATGGATAATTTACTTTTTTATAGAAAAAGTATAGAAAAAGTGAAAAAAGCTTATTATTTTTTTTTTTGAAACCCCTCGTCAAGAGTATAATATACTATCTCCCAACTGCTTCAGAGAGACAATCGGGAAAGGGTACGGATTAGATCAAATAGGAAATAAAAGTATGTAATAGATAGCAATTGATCTATTTTTACTTTGAAGGGCAACAAAGAATGGGCCCTCTTTTTTTATTACTATATGTTCCATTAGTAACATTCCTTTGTAGCGTGATTGTGTATTTTACTTGTGTTTAGTCTTTCCCGATTAGAAATCATATAGGAATTTTTTAGAAATGGATTTATTTGATTGGTTCATCAATAGTGTTCGGCCAGAATCCCTTTTTGACTCTGGACCATGGATTCTACTATTATTAGTGAGCAATAAAATAATGGAATATTTCTATCATAAAGATAAGGGACATAATTGACATGGATATAGTAAGTCTCGCTTGGGCTGCTTTAATGGTAGTCTTTACATTTTCCCTTTCACTCGTAGTATGGGGAAGAAGTGGACTTTAGAAGCACTACTAATTTAGTTGAGGAATGAAAGGTATCAATTGTTTGATAGATCGTTCTGCAACGCATTTTTTATTTGAATTGAAATAATTTTTAAATCGAAATATATTCATTTCGAAATTCCATTGGATTCTAATGGAGAAATGGATTCTATAACAGTAAAACAATTATTTCAGAAAGAAAGAAATTGGGTCCTACGTTAATTCCATATATGGATTAATCACTACATATATTACACATATTGAAGATAGAAGTTAATATAGTATACCAACTTTATTAGAAAGTCAAGTACAACTTTATACACTACTATAACACTAATAGAGTAGAGAGTATGGTAAGAAAGAAATTTCTTTCTTACCATACTCTCGGATCTCATAGAATACCGCCCATTATAGCCCGTTGATTTCATTTAAGACGCAAAAAAAGAATCCTTTTGATTTGATTTCTTCAACTATTGATAAGAACTAAGAAGTCAAGTTTCATTTCAAGTAATTAATTATTTTGACTGACTGTTTTTACGTAAATGATAAGTAGAAAAGCAGTAGGAACTAAAATGAACAGTGCAGTAGCAATAAATGCAAGAATATTTACTTCCATAATCTCAATCTCATCGTTTTTTTATTTCACAATAACTCGGGATTTAATCCCATAGAGATGATAAATCTTTCACCTGTCAATTCAATGAATGCATTACCTATCGATGATCTTGAATCGGATCAATATCATGAATAACAATATTTGAGCTATTAAATTAATTCGTCGTCGAGAATTGAATAGTATAACATACGAAGATCTTTTATCCATACCGAATCCAAGATTGGATTCCCAGACCAATCAAAAATTCCTTTATTTATCCTTCTGTTCTTTCTTTTCTATAACCTACCTTAGGTCTTCCGGGTAGAACCATCAAATATCAAATGAAGTATCCTCGTCCGTTTCCATTAACTACAAAACCCCAACAAACAATACAAGCGAAGTGGAAAAAGAGAGGAATTGGGTTGTAAATTTGAATGATCCAATTTTCTTTGGAAGACAAAGAAGTATGAGAAAGATGAGTCGCGGGAGAAAAGATGGAATATTCTATCAACTTCACTATTCGTCACTATTTTAGTTATTTTCATTTTAGTTTAGGGTTTGTTCTTTCTTCGACAGAATCCTGAAAAAAAGAGGGGAAACCCCTTCGGAATTAAATTATGCTCTCTGTCCCTTCTTTCAGTTCACATAAAATGGAGAGGTGAATTGATGTACTTATTGGATCCGTCGGGACTGACGGGGCTCGAACCCGCAACGTCCGCCTTGACAGGGCGGTGCTCTTGCCTATTGAACTACAATCCCAGGGAAATAAGAAGAGATCTAGCAGAAATTTTTGATTCTTTTTTCTTCTCTCTTATCAGGTATTTCTTAAGAACACGAGGGTTCTACCATCTGATAGTAGATTGGCGAATTGTTGGGCCGAGCTGGATTTGAACCAGCGTAGACATATTGTCAACGAATTTACAGTCCGTCCCCATTAACCACTCGGGCATCGACCCAACGCCTAATTAGACGTTCCATAATCAACTTTCTTTCGTCTCCCAAGCGGACTTGACAAATACATTTCACTTTTTATAAAATGCTACTCCTATGTTCTTGGTATACCCCTAGAGGGACTTGAACCCTCGTTTTCTCCGTGAAAGAGAGAGGTCGTAACCACTGGACCATAGGGGCACCAATGGACCATAGGGGCCTATGCCCACCTTTATTCATAAATAAACTATAAATAATAGTTGCCGAGGGCCGGCCACCTTTAGGAAATCAAAAAGCACTACACAATACAAATACAATAGGGAATAAGGCCTAAGGCCACCTTAACTTAATATAATATAAATCAGCCGAGGGACACCTTTAGAAGATGAATAGGATATGAATCAAACCGAAAAACTTATTAACTTTTCTGGAGGTTAATGGTAATCAAACTTTACCATTAAATAAACTATACAATCTTTCAACTTTATTTCATTGGTCTTTCTCGTCTTTATCTCTCTCATTCAGAAAGAGTTCTGTATTGGATCCAAGAACCCGTACCTCTGAATCAGCAGGAGCAGGAGATAAAAAAATGATTTACCAAAGT